TGCTATAAGATCTTGTGCATTGGAACCCATGGTTATGGCCGCGAATCCATTAGCCTGGAACGCTTTTTTTTCCAAGCGAAATCCCCTAGTATATGAAAGAGTGAAAAAGTGCTTTCGTTGTTGTGGAATAAGAGGCCTTCGTACCTTAATGCACGTATCTAATCTATGCGGAGCTATTAGAGAGGGATCCACGAATTGGGGAAAATGGGTCGAAGCAATAACAAGACTATTTCCAGTGGAAGATCTTTCACAATCCCAGGAGAGAAGGTTCACTAATAGCTCGAGGGAGAAGGAACCCGAATCCCTAAAATGCAGCTCATGAATGTTTGGAATCCATATTATGCAAGGAGAGATTGCTTTTGTTAATTCGATTTGAAGGCTGATATAAAATTGGGCTACGCGCCACACCGTGTCCATCTCCTCAGTTAGCGCATCCATCCTAGTTAGCTGTTCCAGCTCCATATTAATCTTATCGTCATGAGCATCTCTCTCCTCAAAACTATAGATACTAGGATCAAAATCAATATCCATATCGTCAAAAACATGAATATCTTGATTAATAGCCTCAATAGGGTCACGAGCATCAATAAAAATCTCGATCTCATCATCACTGGCATCACTGTCATCATCATCAGCAAAACGAAAAACTGTATCCCGGAACTTGTCCAGAAATATCGTAATGAAAGGAAGATAGGAGTTTTTCGTTAGGTATTTGACCAAATAGGATCGTCCAATTCCTATAGAACCTATCACTAAAATACCCCGAGAGGGGGTTACAGCTAAGCGGAGCGAAAAGGGTTGTAGATCAGATGGGACATGAACACTATTAGCCCCAGACGGGGTTTGTGCATAAGTGATTGTCTGATAATGAGCAAGGAATAGCCGTCTTTCTGCTAAAGAGGATGTATCGAACTCATAATTTAGTAGATCCTTGTTATGAAGGTCAATTAAGTTTCCTAAGTAAATTTCTCCCGGTTGTTCCATCATTGGAGAATCAAAGTCATTCTTTGAGAAATGATCACTCTGAGTCAGACTCCATAAAATTCGATCAATCCTTTTTTCTGGCGTTAAGGTGGAGAACTGAATCAAGACTTCTCTTTCTTCATCCTCAACCCAATCACTGTTTGCGGCCCAGTCTTCTATCGTTTCATCAATCCAATACCCGCTCCTTTTTCTTAGCACTGAATAGATCTCTTTACTTGTATGACTTAAATATCTCGTATTTATCGAAAAAGCGAGTGGATCGAAGGGCATACTTATGAGATCGATGATCTCGACGAGCTTTTTCTTCCAATTTTTCTTCTTATTAAAGCGTATTCCATCAGCATTACGCAAGAACATCTTTTGCAGAGCACCTAGAAAGAGATTAGTTAACCTGAACAACCCGAAAGAATTCGATTCAGATAGAGGATACCTATCCAGAAGTTTTCCCACCTCAATCTCAAGCATAGATGATTCCATTATCAAAGATTTGACCGTTTTGAACTCTGTCTGTAACTCACTAGCGATCGAGAAAACAACGTAAAGATGTACCACAACGAGACTTCCAGCCACAAGAAGAAGGAAAAAGATTGCAGAGAGGAACTCCCGAAGATTTTCCGATCTCAGCTGTGTCGATCTCAATGGTGGCTTATTTTTTGGAGGAATCAGGCCATGGGACAGAACAAACTTATGCCAACACTTCCTCTGAATCGTACTTATCTTCCTCTGAATCTTACTTATCTTCCTCTGAATCTTCCTTATCAGAGTATATTGCCTCTTCCATTTTGTAAGACAAAATGGAATCTGTTTAATTCGCCCTTTTGTAACTGCTACCTCACTAATATCACTAATAATATCAATAAAAATGGATACACTATCCATAAAAATGGATACAAACTTGTTTTTGCTCTTTAGTCTCCACAATAGGTCTGAACAAATTTGTAAAAATAGAGGCTTTAGATATCTGTACCCTTGGGAAGTAAAGGCCCATGGCAGATATGTTTGGAAGAGATTCCATTTTGAGCGAGTTGAAAAAGCACTATCTCGTTGAAAGGTTCTATCTATCCGCTTTTGCTGAGCGCATTTTTTCTTTAGCCAACGACTCTCTTTGTTCCCCCTTTTGGGTGGTAAATATTTCTCAGAACATAGATTGTGAATCAAACCCATGTTTGAATTGAAATTGAGAGACTGATACAAGTTCTTCCCTTCTGAATCAGATAGATTCATATCTGAAAGAGGTTGACAATAAGTTCTTTCCAAATTGACTATTTCTCCCTCTGTTAGAGGTGTTCCAGAAATGTCTGCGATCGAGTAAATAGCTCTACGAACGAATAGATCGGATCGACTTGGAAAATGGAAAGATTTGTACAAGTTATCCGTTTCGTCACCACTTTGTGGAAAATCCTTAGGTATGAATATGTTAGATACCTGTGACTCGATTGCTGAAAGAGTATCTCTCCACCAAAAAGCATGTTTTTTTTTGCCGACGCACAAAGAAAATATTTTGTTGCGAATGAAC